TCAATCGGTCAGAGCGCCGCCCTGTCAAGGCGGAAGCTGCGGGTTCGAGTCCCGCCAGTCCCGGCCTAGAAGCGGCGGAATCCATCAATTCATTTTTCTATTTTCTGTAATGTAAATAACTACCAATGAGAGACCTATGTAATGTAGATTGGTACGAGTGTTGGTAGTACCATATTCAATTCCGGATTCCAAGAGAGACCATACTGGTCTGGCTTTTTTGATTCCTGATCTGTGAAATGGAATACCCATCTGTTTTCCGAGAGCCCATAACAAAACCAAAATTCGATTCGTTTATTGTACGATACAAAACGCACTTAACCTTACCCGAGTTACCCCGATAGAATAGGAAAACTACCCCCCCTTTTCGAGCTCCGATTTTATGTAAGTTCGGTCCGTAATTGGAAAGAATCTAGCTCATTCAAATTGCACACTGAATTGTTGCAAATTTGTGATCGATGTGAGGGAATGCACCATTTTTCTTCCTATTAAAAAAGGGGTCTTTAAAAAAGGGGTCTTATCGAAGAAAGAGCAAACTCAAAAAAAAATAATGACTTTCTCGGAATTTCCCAGATTTTAGACTGGGACCCCTATTTATCTCTTTGTCTGTCAAGAAAAGAAGATCCTAAAAACCTTAGTTTCGAACTTAACTCCTTTTTTTCATTTAAGTTCTCCTGTTTGTGACTAATGGAAGACGGGTCAGAGGATACCTTATCAGATGATTGTATAAGGAAGACCATAGAAAAGAGTTGAAAAAAATCAACGGGATTCTTGATTGGATCAGGAATCCAAAATTTGGATTTGTTACGGATAAAGGATTTATGTTATATTATACTATGAAATTCTCGACGATGAATCTATTTGAGAGATCATATATTGGTATTCGTGATATGGATCCAATTCAATTTGAATATCAAATATCATGGAGATGCAATTCATCTCATTGAATTTACAGGAGACGATTTCTCATCTCTATGGGATTAGATCCCGAGTTATTCTGAAGTAAAAAAAAAACGATGAGATTATGGAAGTAAATATTCTCGCATTTATTGCTACTGCACTGTTCATTCTAGTTCCTACTGCCTTTTTACTTATTATATATGTAAAAACAGTCAGTCAAAATGATTAATTTGAATGAAGCTTGACTTCTTAGTTCTTATCCATGATTGAAGAAATGAAAGGGATTCAAATTCCACGTATTAAATGAACTAAGCGGGCTAGAATCAGCAGTAGCGAAGATCCGATAGTATAGTATGGTAGAAAGAGCTCTATGAACCTTTCTACCATACTATCGATTAGTCTAGAAAGTTGTACTTTCTAAAGATCTAGAATAAGAATATGGGAATTTTTTTTTTTTTTTTTGATTGAAAGGTTATTTTATTATTCATAGATTCCATTACTCGATTCCAGTAGAATTTGGAAATGGAGGTGTTTTTCTTTAGAACCGTTTTGCAGAACCATATATGAAATAATTGATAAAGTTTCATTACTCAACTCAATGAGTCGTACCTCTAGAGTCCACTTCTTCCCCAGACTACAAGTGAAAGAGAAAATGTAAAGACTACCATTAAAGCAGCCCAAGCAAGACTTACTATATCCATATGAATGATGTCCCCCATCTCTATGACTATCAAGGAATTCTTCCATTATTGATCACTACTATAATAATAGTGGAATCCATAGCGCAGAGTCAAAAAGGGACTCTGCGCCAAACGCGATTAAGAAATCAATTCAAAAACTCCACCCGCAAGAAGCGGCTATAAGATTTCTGGTAGAATCAGTAAGCGTTAAACACAAGTAAGAGACGAAGTTACTCCCTTAGTATTCTCAAGTGAATGTTAGTAACGGAATATGTAGGAATAGTAAGATCTACTATTTCTTTTATTGCCCACGGAAACATGGACAATCAAGATGGAGCACTACCTATTACATATCTCTACTTACCCCTTTGATCTAATACTTAAAGTCTCCCGACTGTCTCTGTGAGACAGTCGGGTCTATTCTATTACATTCGTGATTGGGGATTACCGAAAAGAAAGAAGTTTTTTTTCTGAGTCTATCAAAGGCAATTCTCTATTCAATCCAAGATTGGATGTTTGAGCATTCAGAAACTCTCGTAAGTCTGTATCCAAGGTATCTTACACCCTTTCCATAACGACTAATAAGATTCCCCACCCGACTATCCAATCTAACCCAAAACTCAGTCAGTAGACATAGTGGAAGGGAATCCGGAAGTCTTAATAGAGAGACTTTCCTATACTAGAATCCTTCCTTGGAGCCTAGACGCAAGAGTTGAGATAGAATAGAGTCTCCAAATTTTAAAAAGAAAGCAAGTACCAGCCGTCTTAGTCTTTTTATCTTATTCCGCTTCCGCTGGGGCAAAAATGCATCGAGTTTTATCAGCAGAAAGGATTTCGGTTTTTGTTGTTGTTGTTGATCAGGCGACACCCAGATTTGAACTGGGGAAAAAGGATTTGCAGTCCCCCGCCTTACCACTCGGCCATGTCGCCAAAATGATCGAAAATAGCTAGGAAGATTTGGGGCTATTCTTTAATCTCCTTTTTTATGTTTATGGGATTTGCATCTTGAATCCCGCTTTCCTTATCCCTTTACTAAAGGAATCCTTCGGCCTTTCTTTGGCTCCAGTTGGCTCCCTTCGATTGTATCTCAAAACATCAAGAACTAACCCCTCCCTTTTTTATTGAAAGAGAAAATGTGGATTTGACATTACAGAAAAAAGGTAGGGTAAGCTTGGAACCATTAACTATTGAGTTGAATTTATGAAAGGTTTTTGGATCTCAAATTGCGTTTAATCTAATTAAGTTGATACACAATTTATCAATATCCATTCTTTATCAAGAATCAATCTCTTTCAATTCACTTTCCATTATAACAAGAATTCTGTATCTATGTAAACCCCAGAACAGAAATTGTGACACAAATATCCCTAATCAGGTATCTTAACTTAGCTATATATGCCTATATAAGGGAATTCGGGGAATTCTTCTTATTCATGGAATAGAAATTATGTATGATATAGCACGAGCACGGTCTGGCCTGTGTTGCCCGAAGTATAACTGGGATAGTAGTGGATAGTTAGATAGCTATAGCTGCGTGTGCTTCCTAGGTACAACCCCCCTTACCTACTTCAACCAGAATCCATGAATTCTACTAACAAATAACAAATGGGTAAAAATGTCTTTCTTCTCTGCGAATCCTTTTTTGAACAATGGAATCGGCGAAAAAGTGGAGAAAAAGTGAAGTGCTAAAAAACTCTATTCTATACTGTTCCTGATTATTCTGTCTTTCTCTCATTCCTAGAGAACCGATCCAATCTTGAATCAGTTCTTTTTCTGGTACCAAAAAGGGTCATAATGCGGGTCGTAATATCCTAAATTGGATGACTTTTGATATTCTATAACAAGACTCCACCTCCACAAGGCTCATCGACAGAATTATGTTTCTAGGAATGTTTTCTAAATTTGTATCTGTTGAAAATTCGAATTTGAGTATAAAATTCTCTTTCGACCTTTCCCCACACGTAGTTTCTTCATTACTATTTTCTACATTCCATATATGATATGGAGTTGGCTCAAATTTCATGCGATTTAGTAAACAGAATATACATTCCATCATTGCTAGCTCGACCCGGAGGGTTCGAGGAAGAATGAGCCACTAATGAATGAATGGGATTTTTTGGAAAAAAAGGAAACTTAAGATGCTACAAGATGGAAATGAGGGAATGTATACAATACCTGGGTTTAGTCAGATACAATTTGAGGGATTTTGTAGGTTTATTGATCAGGGCTTGCTGGAAGAACTTTATAAGTTCCCAAAAATAGAAGATCCCGAGCAAGAAACTGAATTTCAATTCTTTGTGGAAACATATCAATTGGTAGAACCTTTGATAAAAGAAAGAGACGCTGTGTATGAATCACTCACATATTCTTCTGAATTATATGTCCCTGCGGGATTAATTTGGAAAACCGGTAGGAATATGCAAGAGCAAACCATATTGATTGGAAACATTCCTATAATGAATTCCCTGGGCACCTTTATAGTCAATGGAATATACAGAATTGTGATCAATCAAATATTGCAAAGCCCCGGTATTTATTACCGTTCAGAGTTGGACCCTAAGGGAATTTCTATCTATACCGGCACCATAATATCGGATTGGGGAGGAAGATCAGAATTAGAGATTGATAGAAAAGCAAGGATATGGGCTCGTGTGAGTAGGAAACAAAAAATATCCATTCTAGTTCCATCATCAGCTATGGGTTCGAATCTAAGAGAAATTCTAGATAATGTTTGCTATCCTGAAATTTTCTTGTCTTTCCCGAATGATAAGGAGAAAAAAACGATCGGGTCAAAAGAAAATGCCATTTTGGAATTTTATCAACAATTTGCTTGTATAGGTGGTGATCCGTTATTTTCTGAGTCCGAGTCTTTATGTAAGGAATTACAAAAGAAATTTTTTCAACAAAGATGTGAGTTAGGAAAGATTGGTCGACGAAATATGAATCAGAGACTGAATCTTGATATACCTCAGAACAATACATTTTTGTTACCCCGAGATGTATTGGCAGCTGCAGATCATTTGATCGGAATGAAATTTGGAATGGGTATACTTGACGATATGAATCACTTGAAAAATAAACGTATTCGTTCTGTAGCGGATCTCTTACAAGATCAATTCGGCTTGGCTCTCGTTCGTTTAGAACATGCGGTTCGAGGAACTCTCTGTGGAGCAATTAGGCATAAATTTAGACCGACTCCTCGTAATTTGGTAACTTCAACTCCATTAACAACCACTTATGAATCGTTTTTCGGCCTCCATCCCTTATCTCATGTTTTGGATCGAACTAATCCATTGACACAAATCGTTCATGGGCGAAAATTGAGTTATTTGGGGCCTGGAGGATTGACAGGGCGAACGGCCAGTTTTCGAATACGAGATATCCACCCTAGTCACTATGGACGTATTTGCCCAATTGACACGTCTGAAGGAATCAATGTTGGACTTATTGGATCCTTAGCGATTCATGCTAGGCTTGGCCACGGGGGGTCTCTAGAAAGCCCATTTTTTGAAATTTCTGAAAGATCCAACGAGGCGCAGATGGTTTATTTATCATCAAGTAGAGATGAATACTCTATGGTATCCACAGGAACTTCTTTGGCGTTGAATCCGGGCATTCAGGAAGAACAGGTTGTTCCAGCTCGATACCGTCAAGAATACCTGACTATCGCATGGGAACAGATTCATCTTCGAAGCATTTTTCCCTTCCAATATTTTTCGATTGGAGCTTCCCTCATTCCTTTTATCGAGCACAATGATGCGAATCGGGCTTTAATGAGTTCAAATATGCAACGTCAAGCAGTTCCGCTTTCTCGGTCCGAGAAGTGCATTGTTGGAACTGGGTTGGAACGCCAAGTGGCTCTCGATTCGGGGGTTTCTGCGATATCCGAACACGAGGGAAAGATCCTTTATACCGATAGCGACAAGATTATTTTCTCAAGTTATGGGGACATTCGAAACATTCCATTGCTTATGTATCAACGTTCTAACAAAAATACTTGTATGCATCAAAAATCCCAGGTTCAGCGGGGTAACTGCATTAAAAAGGGGCAAATTTTAGCGGATGGTGTTGCTACAGTTGGTGGCGAACTCGCTTTGGGAAAAAACGTATTAGTAGCTTATATGCCATGGGAAGGCTACAATTTTGAAGACGCGGTACTTATTAGTGAACGTCTGGTATATGGAGAGATTTATACTTCTTTTCACATACGTAAATATGAAATTCAGACTCATGTGACAAGCCAAGGTCCTGAAAGGATCACTAATGAAATACCACAGTTGGAAGCCCATTTACTCCGCCATTTAGACGGAAATGGAATTGTGATGCTTGGATCTTGGGTAGAAACGGACGATATTTTAGTAGGTAAATTAACGCCTCAGATGATGCAAGAATCTTCGTGTGCCCCGGAAGATAGATTATTACGAGCCATACTTGGCATTCCGGTATCCACTGCAAAGGAAACTTGTCTAAAACTACCTATAGGTGGCAGAGGTCGAGTTATTGATGTGAGATGGATCCAGAAAAAGGGGGGTTCCAGTTATCATCCAGAAATGATTCGTGTATATATTTCACAGAAACGTGAAATCAAAGTAGGGGATAAAGTCGCTGGAAGACATGGGAATAAGGGTATCATTTCAAAAATTTTGCCTAGACAAGATATGCCTTATTTGCAAGATGGAACACCGGTTGATATGGTCTTCAACCCATTAGGAGTCCCGTCACGAATGAATGTAGGACAGATATTTGAATGCTCGCTCGGGTTAGCGGGAGATCTGCTAGATAGGCATTATCGAATAGCGCCCTTTGATGAGAGATATGAGCAAGGGGCTTCGAGAAAACTAGTGTTTTCAGAATTATACGAAGCCAGTAAGCAGACAGCGAATCCATGGGTATTTGAACCTGAGTATCCGGGAAAAAGCAGAATATTTGATGGAAGAACGGGAGATCCTTTTGAACAACCTGTTATCATAGGAAAGCCCTATATCCTGAAATTAATTCATCAAGTTGATGATAAAATCCATGGGCGTTCCAGTGGGCATTATGCGCTTGTTACACAACAACCACTTAGAGGAAGGGCCAAGCAAGGCGGACAGCGGGTAGGCGAAATGGAAGTTTGGGCACTAGAGGGATTTGGCGTTGCTCATATTTTACAAGAGATGCTTACTTATAAATCTGATCATATTAGAGCTCGGCAGGAAGTCCTTGGGATTACAATGATTGGAGGAACATTACCTAAACCTGAGGATGCTCCAGAATCCTTTCGATTGCTCGTTCGAGAACTACGATCTTTGGCTCTGGAATTGAATCATTTCCTTGTATCTGAGAAGAATTTCCAGATTAATAGGAAGGAAGCTTGATCGGAATGAATCAAAAATTTTCTTCTATGATCGACCGATATAAACATCAACAACTTCGAATTGGATCAGTTTCTCCGGAACAAATAAGTGCTTGGGCCAAGAAAATCCTACCTAATGGAGAGATAGTTGGAGAGGTAACAAAACCCTATACGTTTCATTACAAGACCACTAAACCAGAAAAAGATGGCTTGTTTTGTGAAAGAATTTTTGGGCCTATAAAGAGTGGAATTTGCGCTTGTGGAAATTATCGAGTCATCGGAGATGAAAAAGAAGACCTGAAATTTTGTGACCAATGCGGAGTCGAATTTGTTGATTCTCGGATACGAAGATATCAAATGGGATACATCAAGTTGGCATGCCCGGTAACTCATGTATGGTATTTGAAACGTCTTCCTAGTTATATCGCGAATCTTTTAGATAAACCTCTTAAAAAATTAGAAGGCCTAGTATACTGCGATGTGTGATTTGATCAAAATTTTGATTTTACAGATTGGGAATGAGAAACTGTCATCCCATTCAATCCGATTGGGATGCCCTGATTCTGACATGTCTCTTGAAAGGAGTAGCATGAAGCTCAGAGTTATGGGTGTATTTAATACTCCCAAAGAAAAGGGAATTGATCTATGGTCGATTCCGTAACAGATACATAGGAATTGCTGGTTGTACCTCGTGAAAAAGACTTCTTTCGTGGAATTCGCCATTCCATTTCTGTTAGAATTTGTTCAAGTAAGCAACTATGACATGGTTACAGAGGTCTATTTATCGCATATAGGCCTTAAGGACATCATGTCATAACCGTCGAGGTGAAGTAGGGACCTAAAAGATCGAATCGAACGATACATAGACAAGTAAATCCCTTATGAGTTCCAAGGAATTCTTTTTCTTTGATTTGAGGGGGATTCATCATTGGAAGGGAAGTAGACTACTCAAGAATTTCACATTTCATTTAGGCCCTAATTGAATAAAGAATTTAGAAAATCGAAATCAAAGATCTAAATAAAAGGAAGAATGAATCAATGAAATGTTGGTTGATCCTGACTGGGAACTTGAGTAAGGAGTAGACCTTTGTTTGGTTGGGGGTTTTCTAGAACAAAATTTGAGAACAAGCACCCCCTGCTTTATCTGTAACTACTTGAGCCGGATGAGAGGAAACCTTCACGTCCGATTTTGAAGGGGGGAAATCCTATAGGAACCTATCCCAATTTTTTTTTTGCTAGGGTCGTAGCTAAAAAACCTACTTTCTTACGATTACGAGGCTCATTCGAATATGAAATTCAATCTCGGAAATACAGCATCCCACTTTTTTTTACTACTCAAGGCTTCGATACATTTCGAAATCGAGAAATCTCTACTGGAGCCAGTGCTATCAGAGAACAATTAGCCGATCCGGATTTGCGACTTATTATAGATTATTCATTGTTAGAATGGAAAGATCTAGGGGAGGAAGGGACCACCGGTAATGAATGGGAAGATAGAAAAATTGGACGAAGAAAGGATTTTTTGGTTAGACGCATGCAATTAGCTAAGCATTTTCTTCAAACAAATGTAGAACCAGAACGGATGGTTTTGTGCCTATTACCAGTGCTCCCTCCCGAATTGAGACCGATCATTCAGATAGATGGGGGGAAACTCATGAGTTCGGATATTAATGAACTCTATAGAAGAGTTATCTATCGAAACAATACTCTTACCAATCTATTAAAAAGATCTACGCCAGGGGACTCAATAATGTGTCAAGAAAAATTAGTGCAGGAAGCCGTGGATACACTTCTTGATAATGGGATCCGCGGACAGCCAATGAAGGACGGTCATAATAAGGTTTACAAGTCGTTTTCGGATGTAATTGAAGGTAAAGAGGGAAGATTTCGCGAGACTTTGCTTGGGAAACGGGTCGATTATTCGGGCCGTTCCGTCATTGTCGTGGGCCCTTCGCTTTCATTACATAGATGTGGATTGCCTCGCGAAATAGCAATCGAGCTTTTCCAGACATTTGTAATTCGTGGTTTACTCAGACACCACGTTGCTTCCAACCTAGGAGTTGCGAAAAGGCAAATTCGGGAAAAAGAACCAATTGTATGGGAAATACTTCAAGAAGTTATGCAGGGGCACCCTGTATTGCTAAATAGAGCACCCACTCTGCATAGATTAGGCATCCAGGCATTCCAACCCATTTTAGTGGAAGGGCGTGCTATTTGTTTACATCCATTAGTTTGTAAGGGATTCAATGCAGACTTTGATGGGGATCAAATGGCTGTTCATGTACCTTTATCATTGGAGGCTCAAGCAGAGGCGCGTTTACTTATGTTTTCTCATATGAATCTCTTGTCTCCAGCTATCGGAGAGCCAATTTCCGTACCAACTCAAGATATGCTTATGGGACTCTATATATTAACGATCGGGAATCGTCGAGGTATTTGTGCAAATAGGTATAATCCGTGGAATCGCATAAACTATCAAAATAAGAAAATGGACGAGAATAACTATACAAAAGAGAAAGAGCCCTATTTTTGTGGTTCCTATGATGCACTGGGGGCTTATCGGCAGAAACGAATCAAATTAGAAAGTCCTTTGTGGCTTCGGTGGCGACTCGATCAACGCATTATTGCATCAAGAGAAGTTCCCATCGAAGTTCAATATGAATCTTTGGGTACCTATCATGAGATTTTTGGTCACTATCTAATAATAAGAAGTCTAAACAAAGAAATCCCTTGGCTCTACATTCGAACCACTGTTGGCCATATTTCTTTTTATCGAGAAATCGAAGAAGCCATACAAGGATTTTGTCGGGCCTGCTCATAGCTCATAGGGGACCTAAGCTAAGTAATTCTATGATAATTCGGGTCTCTCCGATTCAACTACGATTCTAATGCCTGAATTTCTACGCAACTCAAGATCGAGGAAAGGAAGTCTTCGAATCACTGACTCAAACCTATTGTTGGTCGAATCCTACTCAGCGGAATATGGAGGTACTTATGGTAGAAAGGGCCGATCTGGTCTTTCACAATAAAGCGATAGATGGAACTGCCATAAAACGACTTATTAGCAGATTCATAGATCACTTTGGAA